TGGAAGTTCAATATGAATCTTTTGGTACCTACCATGAAATTTATAGACACTATTTAATAGTAAGAAGTGTCAAAAAAGAAATAAGTTCTATATACATTCGAACCACTGTTGGTCATATTTCTTTTTATCGAGAAATAGAAGAAGCGATACAAGGATTTTATCGAGCCTACTCGTATCCTAGCTAAACTAAGTAATTAGGGGAGACTCATGAGAATTGGAGCTTTAATGATATCATAATTCCTGAATTTTTATGTGAATCAAGATTGAGTAAAGGAAGTTTTTGAATCACTGACTCAGACCTATTGTAGAATCCTACTCAGCAGAATAGGGAGGTACTTATGGCAGAACGGGCCGATCTGGTCTTTCACAATAAAGTGATAGATGGAGCTGCCATGAAACGACTTATTAGCAGATTAATAGATCACTTCGGGATGGCTTATACATCACACATTCTAGATCAAGTGAAAACTCTGGGTTTCCAGCAAGCCACTGCTACATCTATTTCATTAGGAATTGATGATCTTTTAACAATACCCTCTAAGGGCTGGTTAGTGCAAGATGCTGAACAACAAAGTTCAATTTTGGAAAAACACCATCATTATGGCAATGTACACGCGGTAGAAAAATTACGTCAATCCATTGAAATATGGTATGCTACCAGCGAATATTTGAGACACGAAATGAATCCTAATTTTCGGATGACTGATCCCTCTAATCCAGTCTATTTAATGTCCTTTTCGGGAGCTAGAGGAAATGCATCTCAGGTACACCAATTAGTAGGTATGAGAGGCTTAATGTCCGATCCCCAAGGACAAATGATTGATTTACCCATTCAAAGCAATTTACGGGAAGGGCTCTCTTTGACGGAATATATAATTTCTTGCTACGGGGCCCGCAAAGGAGTTGTAGATACTGCTGTACGAACATCAGATGCTGGCTACCTGACACGTAGACTTGTTGAAGTGGTTCAACACATTATAGTACGTAGAACAGATTGTGGTACTATTCGAAGTATTTCCGTAAGTCCGAGAAAGGGGATGCCAGAACGCATTTTTATCCAAACACTAATTGGTCGTGTTTTAGCAGACGATATATATATCGGGCCGCGATGCATTGCCGCCCGAAATCAAGATATTGGGATTGGACTTGTCAATCGATTCATAAGTTTTCGAGCACAACCAATACGTATTCGAACTCCATTTACTTGTAGGAGTACCTCTTGGATCTGTCAATTATGTTATGGTCGTAGTCCCACTCACGGTGACCTGGTCGAATTGGGAGAAGCGGTAGGTATTATTGCGGGTCAGTCAATTGGGGAACCAGGGACTCAACTAACATTAAGAACTTTTCATACGGGCGGAGTATTCACGGGGGGGACTGCTGAACATGTACGAGCTCCCTTTAATGGAAAAATCAAATTCAACGAGGATTTAGTTCATCCCACGCGTACCCGTCATGGGCATCCTGCTTTTCTATGTTCAACAGATCTGTATGTAATTATTGAAAGTCAGGAGATTATTCATAATGTAAATATTCCTGCTAAAAGTTTGATTTTAGTGCAAAATGATCAATACGTAGAATCAGAACAAGTGATTGCTGAGATTCGTTCCGGAGTAGCCACTTTAAATTTTAAAGAGAAGGTTCGAAAACATATTTATTCAGAATCAGAAGGAGAAATGCACTGGAGTACCGATGTCTACCATGCACCTGAATATACTTATGGTAATGTGCATCTATTACCAAAAACAAGTCATTTATGGATATTAGCGGTAGGTACGTCAAGATACAGTATTGTTTCTTTTTCCCTTCACAAGGATCAAGATCAAATAAATGCTGATTCTGTTTCTCTCGAAGAAAGATATATTTCTGACCTAGCAATAACTAAGGATCTAGCGAGACATCCATTGTTTAGTTCGGATTCTTCTAGTAAAAAAAAGGGGAGGACTCGTCATTATTCAAGACCTGATCGTAGCATATCCAATGGTCAGTCGAATTTAGAACAATATCCTTTAATTCTGCACCAAAATGCTGATTTTTTAGCCAAGAGGCGAAGAAATAAATTCATAATTCCAGTACAATATGATCACGAATGTGATAAAGAACTCCTACCCCATTTTGGTGTTTCGATTGAAATACCCATAAATGGTATTTTACGTAGAAATAGTATTCTTGCTTATTTCGACGATCCCCGATACCGAAGAAACAGTTCTGGAATTACTAAATATGGGGCTATAGAGGTCGATTCAATCCTTAAAAAAGAGGATTTGATTGAATACCGAGGAGCAAAAGAATTGAGTCTAAAAAAAGTAGATCGATTTTTTTTCATTCCCGAGGAAGTGCATGTCTTACCAGGATCTTCGTTGATAATGGTCCGGAACAATAGTATTATAGGAGTGGATACACCACTCACTTTAAATATAAGAAGCCGAGTAGGTGGATTGGTTCGAGTGGAGAGAAAAAAAAAAATAATAGAACTAAAAATATTTTCTGGGGATATCCATTTTCCTGGGGAGACAGATAAGATATCCAGGCATAGCGGCATCTTGATACCACCGGGAACGGGAAAAATGGATTCCAAGGAATACAAACATTTGAAAAATTGGATCTATGTCCAACGGATCACACCTACTAAGAAAAAGTATTTTGTTTCAGTTCGACCCGTAGTCACATATGAAATCGCGGATGGCATCAATTTAGCCAAAATTTATCCACAAGATCTTTTGCAGGAAGGCGATAACATCCAACTTAGAGTTGTCAATTATATCCTTTATGGAAATGGCAAGCCAATTCGAGACATTTCTAATACAAGTATTCAATTAGTTCGGACTTGCTTAGTATTGAATTGGGACCAAGAACAAAATAGTTCTATAGAAGGTAGTCATGCTTCTTTTGTTGAAATAAAGACAAATGATCTAATTTGCGATTTCATAAGAATTGAGTTAGGTAACTCCCCCCTTTTGTACACCGGAAAAAGAAATAGTAAGGTGGGTTCAGGATTGATTAGCGATAATGGATTAGATTACAACAATATGAATCCTTTTTTTTCTAAAACAAAGATTCCATCATTTCCCACACATAAAGGAACAGGCGGTACGTTGTTGAATAGAAATAAGGAATCTCAATCTTTGAAAATTTTGTTATCATCGAACTATTCTCGAATTGGTCCATTCAAAGGTTTGAAATCTAACACTACCACTGTGACAAAACAATCAATTAAAGCGGATCCCGTAGCTCCAATTAGGAATTGTTTAGGTCCTTTAGGTACAGTAGTATTCAAAATTGCCAACTTTTATTCATCTTGCCATTTAATAACTTATAATAACACTTTGTTAAAAAAATATTTCTTACTTAACAAATTTAGTCAGACTTTTGAAGGACTTAAATTTTTTATTATAGATGAAAATAAGGGTATTTATAATCCTGAGCCAGCCCGTAAGATAGTTTTTAATTTATTTCATTTAAATTGGCATTTTTTCCATCCCGCTTTTTGTGATGAAACAGCCACACTTATTAGCCTTGGACAATTTTTTTGTGAAAATGTATCTCTACTTAAATACGGATCACAGAAAAAATCGGGTCAAGTTCTAATTGTTGATGTTGACTACTTAGTTATAAGATCAGCTAAACCTTATTTGGCTACTCCAGGAGCGACGGTTCACGGTCATTATGGAGAAACCCTTCATCAGGGAGATACATTGGTTACATTTATATATGAAAAATCAAGATCGGGTGACATAACGCAAGGTCTTCCAAAAGTGGAACAAGTTTTAGAAGTGCGTTCGATTGAGTCAATATCAAGAAATCTGGAAAAGAGGGTTAAAGCATGGAATGAACGTATATCAAGAATTCTGGCCACACCTTGGGGGTTCTTGATTAGTACTGAGCTAACGATCGCCCAAAGCCGGATCTCCTTGGTTAATAAGATCCAAAAGGTTTATCGATCCCAAGGGGTACAGATCCATAATAGACATATAGAAATTATTGTACGTCAAGTAACATCAAAAGTCGTGGTTTCAGAAGATGGAATGTCTAATGTTTTTTTACCCGGAGAACTTATAGGATTGTTGCGAGCGGAGCGAGCAGGGCGTGCTTTGGATGAAGCAATCTGTTATCGAGCAATCTTATTGGGAATAACGAGGGCATCTCTTAATACTCAAAGTTTCATATCTGAAGCTAGTTTTCAAGAAACTGCTCGAGTTTTAGCAAAAGCTGCTTTACGAGGTCGTATTGATTGGTTGAAAGGGTTGAAAGAAAATGTTGTTCTAGGGGGAATTATACCTGTTGGTACCGGATTCAAAAAATTAGTACACCACTCAAGGCAGCAAAAAAACATTCATTTGGAAATCAAAAATAAGAATTTGTTCGAAGGAAAGATGATAGATATCTTATTTCACCATAGAGAATTTTTGAGTTCTTGCATGCCAAATAATTTTCAGTAGACATCAGAAGAATCATTGAAACGATTCAACGATGCCTAAACTAAAGTCAAAATAAGTTTATTTATTTTATATTTATATAATTTTATTAGCCGGTCATTTTTTTATTTGATGATCGGGGTAGATCATACTGAATTTAAAGTCATTAATGTTTTGGAGCGTATATCAAGGGTCAATCTTCCGTATAAAGTTCCATCGGAACAATTATTTATTTTACATACCTCGTCTCTTTAGTTTTTTTTAAGAAAGAGGAAGCAAGTGTGGGGAAAAATGACAAGAAGATATTGGAACATCAATTTGGAAGAAATGCTGGAAGCAGGAGTTCATTTTGGTCATGGGACTAGGAAATGGAATCCTAGAATGGCACCTTTCATATCCGCAAAACGTAAAGGTATTCATATTATAAATCTTACGAGAACTGCGCGTTTTTTATCAGAAGCCTGTGATTTAGTTTTTGATGCAGCAAGTAAAGGAAAACAATTTTTGATCGTTGGCACAAAAAATAAAGCAGCTGATTTAGTAGCATCCGCTGCAATAAAGGCTCGTTGCCATTTTGTTAATAAAAAATGGCTTGGTGGTATGCTAACGAATTGGTCCACTACTGAAACGAGACTTCAAAAGTTCAGGGATTTAAGAGCGGAACAAAGGCTGGGAAAACTGAACAGTCTCCCAAAAAGGGATGCAGCAATGTTGAAGAGACAATTATCTACGCTGCAAACATATCTGGGTGGGATCAAATATATGACAGGGTTACCTGATATTGTAATTATTGTTGATCAGCAAGAAGAATATACGGCTCTCCGAGAATGTGTCATTTTGGGTATTCCGACGATTTGTTTAATTGATACAAATTGTGACCCAGATCTTGCAGATATTTCGATTCCAGCTAACGACGATGCTATCGCGTCAATCCGATTGATTCTTAACAAATTAGTCTCTGCAATCATTGAAGGGCGTTCTAGCTATATAAGAAATCATTGATTATTATTATTAATAAGATAAGTCAATTACTTCGATAAACTCTATATAGATATTTGATTTATTGGATCGGTTACTATTCCTGTATTTCATAAAAAACTAAAAACGAAAATAGTCGGACTTGGGATATTATTAAGTACTTAGTATCCTAAATAGACCACTTATGATTAAAATGGGTCAGTTGAGAAAGAGATGGTTGAATCAAATCAAAATAATTCTTTTTTTAAGTTAGATTTCTGTCAGAGGACAATATGAATGTTATACCATGTTCCATTAACACACTCAAAGGGTTATATGATATATCGGGTGTAGAAGTAGGCCAACATTTATATTGGCAAATAGGAGGTTTACAAGTCCATGCCCAAGTTCTTATTACTTCTTGGGTCGTAATTGCTATCTTATTAGGTTCAGTTACCTTAGCTGTTCGGAATCCACAAACCGTTCCGGCTGACGGTCAGAATTTCTTCGAATATCTCCTTGAATTCATTCGAGACTTGAGTAAAACTCAGATTGGAGAAGACTATGGTCCTTGGGTTCCCTTTATTGGAACTATGTTCTTATTTATTTTTGTTTCTAACTGGTCAGGTGCTCTTTTACCTTGGAAAATTATAGAGTTACCTCATGGGGAATTAGCGGCGCCCACCAATGATATAAACACTACAGTTGCTTTAGCTTTACTGACCTCTGTCGCCTATTTTTATGCCGGTCTTAGCAAAAAAGGTTTGAGTTATTTTGGTAAATACATTCAACCAACTCCAATACTTTTACCAATTAACATCCTAGAAGATTTCACAAAACCGTTATCACTTAGTTTTCGACTTTTCGGAAATATATTGGCTGATGAATTAGTCGTTGTTGTTCTTGTTTCTTTAGTACCTTTAGTAGTTCCTATACCTGTTATGTTTCTTGGGTTATTCACAAGCGGTATTCAAGCTCTTATTTTTGCAACTTTAGCCGCAGCTTATATAGGTGAATCTATGGAGGGTCACCATTAACTAATTTTTGATAGTTTTTTCTCACCCTTAGCCCAGTTGACAAAGAGTCGGTTTTTTTTAGAAAGTTCCTTTTTATGTAATCGATTTTATAGGAATTCTAATCGATTATATAAATTTACTTATATAGATAAGGTAAGGTAGAGAATCCTAGCAGTAAAGAAAGCTATACCATATCATTGAAATTTAAATAAAAAAATCTTAGGGATTTTTCCTAAGATTTTTTTATTTATTTCTCTTCGAGTCTAGATTATATACTTCTTCCTTTTATAAAATTTGATTGTATTTATAGTGTATTTTATTTGTTTTTCTTAAATTAATATTATTATTTTTGAGTTTAGTTCACTATAAATTGTTATCTTTGTCCCACGTAAAGCTAAAAAAACTCACTTATCTTATAAATATAAAAAGTCAAATCACTATAACGAGCCTTCGTCAATGGTTCAAAAAACGTATTCTATAATTATTTTCAATAAGCGGTTTACGTTATAGAAGAAACAAATGTATATGTCATATTATAAATTAACTAGTTATAGTGAGGGTCTTATATATTTTTGGTTGCTCACTGCACTTAAATGGGATTAAACTAGAAAGTTCTTCGTTTTTTCTGTAATTGGGGATTGAACAAATAACCAGATCAACTCTGAACTTAAGGAAGTCGAAGAGTGAAGACTGACTGATTGGATCAAAAAAGGTTTTAGAATAAACAAATGTAATAACTAGAATAAGATGCTATGCATAGAGATTTATCTAAAACAAAAAAACTCTATCACAGATAACAACAAAAAGCGATATTTTAATGTCTTTCTGCTGATGTATTCCTTGATTGTATCATTAACCATTTCTTTTTTTTTTTTTGCGAGGAGCTTAGCTTATCATGAATCCACTGATTTCTGCCGCTTCTGTTATTGCTGCTGGATTGGCTGTAGGACTTGCTTCTATTGGACCTGGAGTTGGTCAAGGTACTGCAGCGGGTCAGGCTGTAGAAGGTATTGCGAGACAGCCAGAAGCAGAAGGTAAAATACGAGGTACTTTATTGTTAAGTTTGGCTTTTATGGAAGCTTTAACAATTTATGGACTAGTTGTGGCGTTAGCACTTTTATTTGCTAATCCATTTGTTTAATTCTCGAATAAAATAGTACGTAATAGTGTTTTTTGACTTATACTAGCTTTTTGCTTATTCGAATTAGCTCTAAATTGCACTATAACAATTACTTATTCGTTGAGAGAATACCTCCGGGAAGGACTGATTTTAGGATTAGTAATTAGCAGATCCTCTCGCTTTCTTCCTTCCCGTTTTTAGTTCGTAGTCTAATGGAAACCTTTTTTAGTATGCGTTCCAACGCAACAAACAAGGTATTTATCAATTGACAAAATACCCAGGACCTAACCCAATAAGTATATTCTTGTAATTGTCATTTTTAATTTATTATTTATAAAAGAAAAAATTAAAAAGTTATCAATTAAATTAATCTATTAAAAAAAAATCCCATAAAAAAAGAAATCAACCAAAGCAAAGGGGGGGGAGTAATACAAAAAGAACTCTGTTCTTTGTTAGTCCTATCTATAAGAGGAGAGTATATGAAAAATGTCACTGATTCTTTTGTTTCCTTGGGCCACTGGCCATCCGCCGGAGGTTTTGGGTTTAATACCGATATTTTTGCAACAAATCCAATAAATCTAAGCGTAGTAATTGGTGTACTCTTTTATTTTGGAAAGGGAGTGTGTGCGAGTTGTGTATTTCAAAAAAAAAGTTGGATCTAACCAACTGCACTTTATTTATTTTTTTAATAAAATAGGATAAAAAATGTGCATGATCTCGACGAATTACTTCTGAATAAATTCAGAAATCATATGTAAGAACCATAGCATTTCGTGATTCATTGGTAAATTGACTTTGATTCTCTATCAACCAATAATGTGAGACGATTAACATGGTTAAAGCTAAACTGCTTGAAGTCCAAGCATACTAAACATGGTATTCTTTCTACCACTATGTTATTACTAAGATGGTTTCAAAAAAATACATAGTTGATAATTTATCCGATATAGAACACTCATATCGATAAAAAAAAATTTATTGAACCATTTAGATAAAAAGTCACCTCCTTTTTATCTAATTAATGCTATGCTGAATCGACAACCTATGTATAGACTACTTATTTTTGGATTGAATAGTGACAGCGATATTGATTGAATCAATAAAAGTAAAAAACTAAACCTCATTATAATTAATTTAATAATTATTCAAAATAATCTCAATAGAATAAAAAAAATCAATAGAATAAAAAAACAACTTTGCTGACTATTAAAGATTTCTTGTCTAGTCAGAAGAGTCCTCCAAAAAGAGTCTGGTCTTGGATAAGATAATTTTTGATATCTTTCAATCCGAACAGAAATAAAAAAGAGGGTAGGCTCATTACATTTAAATATATGGAAGTCCCATAAATTCAAAAATGAAGCGTGAGAGCCAAATGAATTGAAAGGTTCATGTTTGGTTCGGGAAGAGATAATGTAAGTTATGAAATTAATGTTAACAGAATCTACTTTCATTAAATGATTTATTAGATAATCGAAAACAGAGGATCTTGAGGACTATTCGAAATTCAGAAGAGTTACGTCAAGCAGCTATTGAACAGCTTGAAAAAGCCCGGGCACGCTTACGTAAAGTGGAAACGGAAGCCAATGACTATCGAGTCAATGGATACTCCGAGATAGAACGAGAAAAACAAAATTTGATTAAGGCGACTTCTGAGAATTTGGAACGATTAGAAAATTATAAAAATGAAACTCTTCTTTTTGAACAACAAAGAGCGATTAATCAAGTCCGTCAACGAGTTTTCCAACAAGCTTTACAAGGAGCTCTAGGGACTCTGAATAGTTGTTTGAATAGTGAGTTACATTTTCGTACCATCAGTGCTAATATTGGCATTCTAGGGGGTATGGAAGAATAGTCCTTTCACTTTAGTTTAGAAAGTTTAGAATTTAGGCATTATTTTTTTTCCTTTGCTTCCCAAAAAGAGTTAAAAGACGCTAATGGTAACCATTCGAGCTGACGAAATTAGTAGTATTATCCGTGAACGTATCGAACAATATACTAGAGAAGTAAAGGTTGTGAATACCGGTACCGTACTTCAAGTGGGTGACGGCATTGCTCGTGTTCATGGTCTTGATAAAGTAATGGCGGGTGAGTTAGTAGAATTTGAAGAGGGTACTGTAGGTATTGCTTTGAATTTGGAATCAACTAATGTTGGCGTTGTATTAATGGGGGATGGTTTGCTGATACAAGAGGGCAGTTCTGTAAAAGCAACAGGAAGAATTGCTCAAATACCCGTAAGTGATGGTTATTTGGGTCGTGTTCTAAATGCTCTAGCGAAACCTATTGATGGAAGGGGGGAAATTGCAGCTTCTGAATCTCGTTTAATTGAAGCTCCTGCTCCAGGTATTATTGCTAGACGTTCCGTATATGAACCTCTTCAGACAGGGATTATTGCTATTGATGCTATGATACCTATAGGACGCGGTCAGCGAGAATTAATTATTGGGGATAGACAGACAGGTAAAACAGCAGTAGCTACAGATACCATTTTAAAT